GTACTCTCTTTCGGATCCATGAAACAACTCTCAGAGATCTTTTTCCCTTTTGGAAGATACAGGAGCGAAACAATCAACCTATTGATATTGGAAGACCCAAAAGATTCTTCCAATGTATCATTTCTGGGTCCAATGGAATTCATAGGTATAGGAAGAAGCCCCATCAAATAGAGATTTTTTCTTTCGACCATATTTCGAGTGTTAATACGATATATAAGGACCGCTACTGCAAGCAGTACTACACCTTTGATCGTGAAATATCGATTGCTTGTTGAACCCTGTGAATCGCGTGAAAGTAGGATACTCCAAATTCGGGCGTCAAAGAGTTTCATAAAACGTTCTTGGTGGAAAAAAATGTGAGTGAAAGATCCCACGGAATCGAATTTGGTCCACGAATCTAAGAAATAGTGAGAATTCTTGATCTCTCTCAATATCTCTCTCAATTCGAAGATCCAGGATTTTAATGGATGTCGTTTCACTGCTTCCTGCTTCATTGATTCCTCCTAAGGATTTCATTTCAATTGGAATTTGGTTATTCACGATGTACGACGATCCCCGTTACGCATCCATGGCTGAATGGTTAAAGCGCCCAACTCATAATTGGCAAATTCGTAGGTTCAATTCCTGCTGGATGCACGCCAACGGGAACGTTCAATACGTCTATTGGAATTGGCTCTGTATCAATGAAATCTCATCATCCATACATAATGAATTGGTATGGTATATTCATACCATAACATATGAACAGTAAGAAATAGAATTCTTATCGATACTGGAACTCATAGGGAAGAAAATGGATTTATGGATGGAATCAAATATACAGTATTTACAGACAAAAGTATTAGGTTATTGGGGAACAATCAATATACTTCTAATGTCGAATCAGGATCAACTAGGACAGAAATAAAGCATTGGGTCGAACTCTTCTTTGGTGTCAAGGTAATAGCTATGAATAGTCATCGACTCCCGGGAAAGGGTAGAAGAATGGGACCCACTATGGGACATACAATGCATTACAGACGTATGATCATTACGCTTCAACCGGGTTATTCTATTCCACCTGTTAGAAAGAAAAGAACTTAAATAAAAATACTTAATAACACGGCGATACATTTATACAAAACTTCTACCCCGAGCACACGTAATGGAGCCGTCGGCAGTCAAGTGAAATCCAATCCACGAAATAATTTGATCTATGGACAGCGTCATTGTGGTAAAGGTCGTAATGCCAGAGGAATCATTACCGCAAGGCATAGAGGGGGGGGTCATAAGCGTCTATACCGTAAAATCGATTTTCGACGGAATGAAAAAGACATATCTGGTAGAATCGTAACCATAGAATACGACCCTAATCGAAATGCATATATTTGTCTCATACACTATGGGGATGGTGAGAAGAGATATATTTTACATCCCAGAGGGGCTATAATTGGAGATACCATTGTTTCTGGTACAGAAGTCCCTATCTCAATGGGAAATGCCCTACCTTTGAGTGCGGTTTGAACCATTGATTTACGTAATTGGAAGTAACCAATTAGGTTTACGACAAAACCTAGAAATCGATCACTGATCCAATTTGAGTACCTCTACGGGATAGACCTCAACAGAAAACTGAAGAGTAACGGCAGCAAGTGATTGAGTTCAGTAGTTCCTCATATAAAATTATTGACTCTAGAGATATAGTAATATGGAGAAGACAAAATTGTTTGAAGCACCGACAGAGCCGGAAGCGCCCCCTGTTTCAAAGAGAGGAGGACGGGTTATTCACATTTCATTTGATGGTCAGAGGCGAATTGAAAGCTAAGCAGTGGTAATTCTACCCCCGGGAAAAATAGATATGTCTCCTACGTTACCCGTAATATGTGGAAGTATCGACGTAATTTCATAGAGTCATTCGGTCTGAATGCTACATGAAGAACATAAGCCAGATGAAGGAGCGGGGAGACCTAGGGTGTAGAAGATCATAACATGAGTGATTCAGCAGATTTGGATTCCTATATATCCACTCATGTGGTACTTCATCATACGATTCATATGAGATCCATCTGTCTAGATATCATCATATACATCCAGAAAGCCGTATGCTTTGGAAGAAGCTTGTACAGTTTGGGAAGGGGTTTTGATTGATCAAAAAGAAGAATCTACTTCAACCGATATGCCCTTAGGCACGGCCATACATAACATAGAAATCACACTTGGAAAGGGTGGACAATTAGCGAGAGCAGCGGGTGCTGTAGCGAAACTGATTGCAAAAGAGGGTAAATCGGCCACATTAAAATTACCATCTGGGGAGGTCCGTTTGATATCCAAAAACTGCTCAGCAACAGTCGGACAAGTGGGTAATGTTGGGGTGAACCAGAAAAGTTTGGGTAGAGCCGGATCTAAGTGTTGGCTAGGTAAGCGTCCTGTAGTAAGAGGAGTAGTTATGAACCCCGTAGACCATCCCCATGGGGGTGGTGAAGGGAGGGCCCCAATTGGTAGAAAAAAACCCACAACCCCTTGGGGTTATCCTGCGCTTGGAAGAAGAAGTAGAAAAAAGAATAAATATAGTGATAGTTTGATTCTTCGTCGCCGTAGTAAATAGGAGAATATTGAAAATAGAATATGTTTCCTCGTCTTTACAAAAAAAAAGATAGGAGTAATTAGCCGTGACACGTTCACTAAAAAAAAATCCTTTTGTAGCTAATCATTTATTGGGAAAAATTTCGAAACTCAACATGAGGGCAGAAAAAGATACAATCGTAACTTGGTCCCGGGCATCTACCATTATACCCATAATGATCGGCCATACAATTGCTATTCATAATGGAAAGGAACATTTACCTATTTATATAACAGATCGTATGGTAGGTCACAAATTGGGAGAATTTGCACCTACTCTTAATTTCCGGGGGCACGCGAGAAACGATAATAAATCTCGTCGTTAATGTTAATTAATAAAAAAGTGAATATGGGGTGCTCGTCGTTTATTGGTGGGAGGTAAACCTTATGATAAAGAGTGACCCGGATGTAGAAGTATACGCTTTAGGGCAACATATACGTATGTCTGCTCATAAAGCGCGAAGAGTAATTGATCAGATTCGTGGTCGTACCTACGAAGAAACACTTATGATACTAGAACTCATGCCTTATCGAGCATGTTATCCAATTTTTAAATTAGTTTATTCTGCAGCAGCAAATGCTAGTCACAATATGGGTTTCAACGAAACGGCTTTAATCATTAGTCAAGCCGAAGTTAATGAGGGTACTATCATTAAAAAGTTAAAAACCCGGGCTCGAGGGCGTAGTTATCCGATAAAAAGGCCCACCTGTCATATAACTATTGTATTGCAAGATATATCTAAAGATAAAAACTATTTCATATGGTTAAGAAAATATGGATGGGTATATAAAGATAAGTATACAGATGTCAGACAAAGGTATCTATATATGCTGGATTTTCATCGATATTATAACGAAAGGATGATGATATGGGCTAATAGAGAAATGATATGGCCTTATAGAGACAGGGAGGGGTTATGGGACAAAAAATAAATCCACTTGGTTTCAGGCTTGGTATAACCCAAAGCCATCATTCTGTTTGGTTTGCACAACCAAAAAGTTATTCCGAGGGTCTCCAGGAAGATAAAAAAATACAGGATTGTATCAAGAATTATGTACAAAAAAATATGAAAATATCCTCTGGTGTCGAGGGAATTGCACGCATAAAGATTCAAAAAAGAATCGATCTGATCCAGGTCATAATATATATGGGATTCCCTAAATTGTTAATAGAGGGCAGCCCGCGAGGAATCGAAGAATTACAGAGCAATGTACAAAAAGAATTGAATTCTGCGAGCCGAAAACTTAACATTGCTATCACAAGAGTTGCAAAACCTTATGGACAGCCTAATATTCTTGCAGAATTTATAGCCGGGCAATTAAAGAATCGAGTTTCATTTCGAAAGGCAATGAAAAAAGCGATTGAATTAACTGAACAAGCGGATACAAAAGGAATTCAAGTACAAATTGCAGGGCGTATCGACGGAAAAGAAATTGCGCGTGTCGAATGGATCAGAGAAGGTAGGGTTCCCCTACAAACCATTCGCGCTAAAATTGATTATTGTTCCTATACAGTTCGAACTATCTACGGGGCATTAGGAATAAAAATTTGGATATTTGCAGATGAGGAATAAGGACCCTTTCGTTGTCTTTCTGTTCTATCAATTTGTCAATTGAATAAAAAATAACAACCTCGTTCATTTTTTTTTCGTTCAATCAAAAATTCTAATTTTTCTAATTCTTAATTTAATTCTATAGGGTTGAATAACAATTCGATTGACTCCATATAATTGCTATGCTTAGTGTGTGACTCGTTGGTTTTTTATTTAGAGTTTTTTTTTTAACAAGGGACCGTGCCCTAATAACTAATAACCAGCTCATTGCTTCGTATTATCTGGATCCAAGGAACCGGTCACTATATGATGTATCGATCATATTGTTGTAGCAACTGAAATAAATATTTTTTACATATTTCCTTTTACCTAAAAGATTAATCAATCAGATTATAAGATAAGGTTGTAAAGCAAAAACAAAGGGATACGGATAGATGGAAGGGCGAGAGAAAGAAAGAACAAAGAATAACAAATATATATGATTCCAATATGTATGGTCTATGAACTATTTAATAAAAGGCAATGTAATAAAGCATTAAATTACAAAATAGGTAAAAAATTTATAATTATATGAATCCAATTCATAAGAAAAAAAGAAATAAAGAGCACCGAGTCAATAAAGACTGAGGAGATTGATTCAGGAACAAATTTTATTAGGAGCTCCATTGCAGAGTTCGGGCCTAGCCATTAATTGAGAAGCGATGGGAACGACAGAACCTGTGACTGCGGAGGATTCCCTTGAAAACGAATCCTAATGATTCATTGAGTGGGATGGCGGAACGCGCCAAGAACCAATTCATTTATTTTGAGAGGTCATGGGATACCCCTACTGCGAATGGAAGGGGTTTAAAAGAGCAAATATTCGCCCGCGAAAGCCTTGTTGTTGAATTGCTAAGTTTTGGGCGATTCAATACCGGTAAAAACGAAGATTTATATTATAATTACATTAAATAGAAATATATTTCTAATTTTATATACGAGCAAGATAAAAAAATTCCATGATTCGTTGTATTATAAATTAAATATAAAATATAATAATATATTTCGTTTAATTCGCGAGGAGCTGGATGAGAATAAACTCTCATGTCCGGTTCTGCAGTAGAGATGGCATTGAGAAACAACCATCAACTATAACCCCAAAAGAACCAGATTTCGTAAACAACATAGAGGAAGGATGAAGGGAGTATCTTATCGAGGAAATCAAATTTGTTTCGGTGGATACGCCCTTCAGGCACTTGAACCCGCTTGGATCACATCTAGACAAATAGAAGCGGGGCGACGAGCCATGACACGATACGCGCGTCGTGGTGGAAAAATATGGGTACGTATATTTCCAGACAAACCTGTTACAGTAAGACCTACCGAAACGCGTATGGGTTCGGGGAAAGGATCCCCCGAATATTGGGTATCCGTCGTTAAACCGGGTCGAATACTTTATGAAATGGGTGGAGTATCAGAAATTGTAGCCAGAGAAGCTATTTCTATAGCTGCGTCCAAAATGCCTATACGAACTCAATTCATTATTGCGGAATAGAGATGTGGAACTAAAGTAAAGGGGCCCTTGTGATGAAAAAACCCGCAGTTTATTTATTTCTGGACAAACAATATTTCTTCTTTTTTTTTTTATTTTTATTCGCCCTTTGCATTTAACGAAAAAAAAATAATGATATGATTCAACCTCAGACCTATTTAAATGTAGCGGACAACAGCGGGGCGAGAGAATTAATGTGTATTCGAATCATAGGAGCTAGTAATCGCCGATATGCTCATATTGGTGACATCATTGTTGCTGTAATCAAAGAAGCAGTGCCCAATATGCCTCTACAAAGATCAGAAGTAATCAGAGCTGTAATTGTACGTACACGTAAAGAACTCAAACGTGACAATGGTATGATAATACAATATGATGACAATGCAGCAGTTGTAATTGATCAAGAAGGAAATCCAAAAGGAACCCGAGTTTTTGGTGCGATCGCTCGGGAATTGAGACAGTTGAATTTTACTAAAATAGTCTCATTAGCTCCTGAGGTATTATAAATAAATTCTAAATACTAATAAACGAGAACATAATATAAATAGAGTTAGTTTACGTAGAGTATCTTAAATAGTAGGATATCTGAATTCGATTCAATTAATTAGTAGATTGTGTCTCACGCATATACCTTTAATAATAAATTCATAAACAAAGACGGATCATGTTGATTATATAAAAACTCGGAGGCACCAATAATTATAGTTCATTATGGGTAGGGACACTATTGCCGAAATAATAACTTCTATACGAAATGCTGACATGGATAAAAAAGGAACGGTTCAAATAGCAGCTACAAATATCACCGAAAATATTGTTAAAATACTTCTACGAGAAGGCTTTATCGAAAATGTGAGAAAACATCGAGCAAGCAAGAAATACTTCTTGGTTTCAACTCTGCGACATAGAAGGAATAGACAAGGACCATATCAAACTGTTTTAAAACGTATCAGTCGACCCGGCCTGCGAATTTATTCCAACCATCAACGAATTCCTAGGATTTTAGGAGGAATGGGTATTGTAATTCTTTCTACTTCTCGAGGTATAATGACAGACCGAGAGGCTCGGCTAGAAGGAATTGGAGGGGAAATTTTGTGTTATATATGGTGATCTTTCTGGGATCCGAATTGCATCCGCAACTTCCTATTTTTATTTTCACAAAACAAAAATAAAAATAGGGTTGTCTAATATAACCCTTCCTCTATTAGTTGATAATTCAAGGGGTTACCCAGAATGAAAGAACAAAAATGGATTGGGGAAGGTTTAATAACCAATGGTATGTTTCGAGTTCGCTTAGATAATGAAGATCTGATTCTAGGTTATGTTTATGTTTCGGGGAGGATCCGCCGTAATTTTATACGGATACTACTACTACTACCGGGCGATAGAGTCAAAATGGAAGTTAAGTCGTTATGATTCAACCAAGGAACGCATAATTTATAGACTCCGCAACAAAGATTCAAACGATTAAATTAAAATTTAGTTGCTTTTTCAACATTCCTCTCGTGCGTATACAATTTACAATTGGAGGTTAAAAATTTCAAGAGACTTATTTTCTTCCAAGGAATAGATTCAGAATTAAGGTAAGGAATGACAAATATGAAAATAAGGGCTTCCGTTCGTAAAATTTGTGAGAAATGTCGACTGATCCGTAGGCGGGGACGAATTATAGTAATTTGTTCCAACCCGAGGCATAAACAGAGACAAGGATAATCTTTCTTAAAAGGGGCTCTCCAAAGGACCCAATCCAAAAATAGAAGATCTGTTTTGATATTAAATGGATATATCCGTATATCTCTGACTCATATTTATGAG